TTCATTATAGGATCTATTGTGCCTTTTTTAGAGGATGCCGCCACTCGGACTCGAACCGAGATGCTCTAGCACTGCTTCCTAAGAGCAGCGTGTCTACCAATTTCACCATGGCGGCATCATCGAAATAATCATAGTCCATATGATGTTCAATCGTCGAGATTGAGGGATTTAATGCAATCTATTTTAGGAAATGTTAGAATCGATGAATAAAGACCCGTTCAAATAAATATTTAAACGCTCAATAATCCTTAGTATCGTGGCAGGGGGTCGTTTTAAACAGCGGGCTTTTCCGTATTATAAGTTCTTCTGGAATAGTTGGAACTAGACGGTTATGCCCTGAGTCCAGGTATAGAACTAAGAATTTTTTTCTCATTTTTTGACGATTCATTTCTCATTTATCTGATTTGATAGATCCGAAATGAAAAAGATTCATTTTTCAATGAACAAAATAAAACAAGATTTTTTATATATCACAACTTCATCACTACATCCAAAGGATTTCTATGAAAATTTGGATAGTTTGGTATCAAAGATGTATTAATGATTGGGATCTTCATTGTATACAGAACATAATTTGTGTGAGGATTTACCAAACCCATTAAGTATTGGACCGGGCATATCGTATAACAAAAGAGTTTCAATCTTTATCGGAATTCTACTGTATGTACTTTAACTTAGAAAACTTAGAAAATCAAATTTAAACTGATAAGATCTCTTTATATATAGATTTGAAATCTAATATTAATAGATAAAATAATTTAGATATTGGATCTAGATATATCGATTGATCGATCCTCCAGCTCAAACATGGGATAGGATCCATTGGGGTTGGATTACGTAACGTAAGATTGACTCATTATTTAGTACATAAATATCGATCTAAATGGGATCCTGGCAGTTTTCTTATTTTGTGTTTTTTTTTTATCTGTTCGAAACAAGAGGGAGTCCTTGTAGATATGTAGTGATTCAGAGAGCTACAAATCAAAGTTTTAAAATGTATATTTTAATCAATTAGTTTCAATAATCCATTGACTTTGACTATGAATCTTACCCCCGCCTTACTTTGGAACAAAAAGGGGGCTCTAACCTCGTTCATACTTGTTTCAGATTTTCCAAAAATCTTAATGATGTATAACTATTGGAGATACATAATCCAATAAGGCAATCCCTTCCTAAGAAAAAAAGTAAGAGTTTTGTTATTGTGAAAAATGAATCGATGGGGAAAGTTACAATCCCCATCTCGCGAATTATAAAAACCAATCAATGAAAGGTGAAACCTTGTATTTTGTGTCTAACTACTTCTTTTTCTTTCTTTTTTTTTTTTCAAACAAAAAAAGAAATCATTTTTAGAACCTAGTATACAGAATACTTCATATTCTACATACCACAACAGCTAGTTCTATCTCATATTGATGAGTTCAAAACATTAGTTAATGTGAATTCTTCATCTTATAAATTTAATCATCCAATTCATCGAGTCATGCTGATGCAGATTCAGATCATTCCAAGGCTTTATTACTTGTTTGTCGCACAAAAAAACTTTTTGAATGCCCGGTAGAAATAGATTTAGCTAAAGATAAAGCTTTTGCCGCGGCCTGATATCCCCTTCCTTTCCAAATATTTCTACGAATATGCTTTTTTGACAGAGAAGTACGTTTCTTTGGAACCGCCATTTCAAAATAAAAGGGTCACTCATTTTTATAGTTGGACGTGAAAGACATTTATTGTTCAATTCAAAATAGATTGTTCTTTCTATTAACTATTCATTATCTATCTTTATTCCATAGCCGATACTTATGCTTACTTCATAACATAGAAGAGTATGGATACAGATAGATCAGCATCGCATATGGTATCATTAAGGATAAAAAAAGAAATGAAATAGAAGAAAAAAGAAAAAACGATGTGATTTTCAAGGGAATTTTTTTTTTTTCACATTTCCATTACATCCAATGTTCGAAGAAAGAATAATTTGTACTGATTGGGGGCTTCATATCTTTATTCAATCTATGTCTACGGGCGGGATCTACTACCGTTGAATCGGATGCCATTGATAAGAATTAAAAAGGTTCCAATTCATATCTCAGTCTATTTAGATAATATATATATATATATTATAAATGTTATTTTTAATAAATCGAAAAGCTTAAGAACCCTTTCCTAATTTAGGAAACCAATAATGAATGTAACCTTTTTCTATTAATTGATCAAGCTCGGAGATAGAGTCCACATACTTTAAATTGAAATTAAATCTAAAGTAGTTAATCCGTTAAACAATACATTATTTGATAAAATAAAGGGAATTTGAGTAATTTCTCTTTTTAGTTCTATGCGAAGTGACAAGTATTCTAGCATTTTTCATAAACACATAAACATAAGTTTGTTTTATTGGACTAGAAGCCAATCAATTCCAGAATTTGTTTTAGTTAATGACTCCGAAGAAACTAAAAAAAAACTAGGTTTATTGGATCGAGTTATTGGCAGATCCTACGATACATATCAGAATAAAGTACTTGAAATTTGGGTATCATTCTTTTTCCTTACTATATTGATATAAATATGGATAGAAATCACCGTATCGTATGTATATAGTAGAATAATGGAAAATCTCGTATTTTTTATCTTAATAAATATCTTCGTTAATAACTAGGTAGTAGCTTTTAACTAGTAACTTGATTATTTGAATTTTTTGTTTTTTTTTTTTTCAATAGTTTGGAAAGAATCAGAATAATTAAGAATGAAAAATCATATTTGAGTTCTTTTATATCTTGTATATCTTGATTTTTTTTTTTATTTATTTGATTATTGCTCCTTCCGGAAGAAATAAGGGCTGGTGAATGGGAAACAATTAATAAGAATAAAAAAAGAAAGTTTGATTTTCTTATGGAACATACATATCAATATGCATGGATCATACCTTTCGCTCTACTTCCAGTTACTATGTCAATAGGGTTGGGACTTCTGCTTGTTCCGACCGCAACAAAAAATCTGCGTCGTATGTGGACTTTTCCTAGTGTTTCATTGCTAAGTATAGTTATGGTTTTTTCGTCCGATCTGTCTATTCAACAGATAAATGGCAGTTCTATCTATCAACATCTATGGTCTTGGACCATCAATACTGATTTTTCCTTAGAGTTCGGCTACTTGATCGATCCACTTACTTCTATTATGTCAATACTAATCACTACGGTTGGAATCATGGTTCTTATTTATAGTGACAATTATATGTCTCATGATCAAGGATATTTGAGATTTTTTGCTTATATGATTTTTTTCAATACTTCCATGTTGGGATTAGTTACTAGTTCCAATTTGATACAAATTCATATTTTTTGGGAACTAGTGGGAATGTGTTCGTATTTATTAATAGGTTTTTGGTTCACACGACCGGCTGCCGCAAATGCTTGTCAAAAAGCGTTTGTAACTAATCGTGTAGGGGATTTTGGGTTATTATTAGGAATCTTAGGTTTTTATTGGATAACAGGGAGTTTCGAATTTCGAGATTTGTTCGAAATCTTCAATAACCTGATCCGTAATAATGGGGTCAACTCTTTATTTGCTACTCTGTGTGCCTCCCTATTATTCGTCGGTGCAGTTGCTAAATCCGCACAATTTCCCCTTCATGTATGGTTACCTGATGCCATGGAGGGGCCTACTCCTATTTCAGCTCTTATCCATGCTGCTACTATGGTAGCAGCAGGCATTTTTCTTGTCGCTCGATTTCTTCCGCTTTTCACAGTCATACCTTACATAATGAATCTCATTTCTTTGATAGGTGTAATAACGGTACTATTAGGAGCTACTTTAGCTCTTGCTCAAAGAGACATTAAGAGAAGTTTAGCCTATTCTACAATGTCTCAATTGGGTTATATTATGTTAGCCCCAGGGATAGGCTCTTATCGAGCTGCTTTATTCCATTTGATCACTCATGCCTATTCGAAAGCATTATTGTTTTTAGGATCCGGATCAATTATTCATTCAATGGAACCCATTGTTGGATATTCTCCAGATAAAAGTCAGAACATGGTTCTTATGGGTGGTTTAACAAAATATGTGCCAATTACAAAAAATACTTTTTTATTAGGTACACTTTCTCTTTGTGGAATTCCACCTCTTGCTTGTTTTTGGTCTAAAGATGAAATTCTTAATGATAGTTGGTTGTATTCACCTATTTTCGCGATAATAGCTTGTTTCTCGGCGGGGTTAACTGCATTTTATATGTTTCGGATGTATTTACTTACTTTTGATGGTCATTTACATGCTCATTTTCAAAATTACAGTGGCACTCAAAATAGCTCGTTCTATTCAATATCTATATGGGGGAAAGAAGGAACCAAACCAGTTAACAGAAATTTGTTTTTATCAACAATGAATAATAATGAAAAGGTTTCCTTTTTTTCGAAGAAGATATACAAAATGAACGGAAATGTAAGAAATCTGATACGCTCCTGTAGGATTTATTTTGAAAATAAAGACACTTCAACGTATCCCCATGAATCAGACAATACTATGCTTTTGCCTCTACTTATATTGGTCCTATTTACTTTGTTCGTTGGATCTATAGGAATTCCTTTCGATCAAGGAGTAATCGATTTTGATATATTATCGAAATGGTTAACTCCATCAATAAACCTTTTACATCAAAATTCGAACTATTCTGTGGATTGGTATGAATTTGTGACAAATGCAATTTATTCAGTCAGTATAGCCTGTTTTGGAATATTCATAGCGTCTATTTTATATGGGTCTGTTAATTCATCTTTTCAGAATTTGGACTTAATCAATTCATTTGTTAAAAAAACAGGCTCTAAGAAAATTTTATTGGACCGAATAATAAATGTGATATACAATTGGTCATATAATCGTGGTTACATAGATCTTTTTTATGCAACATGCTTAACTACAAGTATAAGAGGATTAGCTGAAGTAACTCATTTTTTAGATAGACGGGTAATTGACGGAATTACCAATGGTGTTGGTGTTGCAAGTTTCTTTGTAGG